GTAAGGCCCTTCGCATGGCAATACCGATGGTATCAGCTTGACCTTTCATAAGTGGTGACAGAATGAAACGACCATAATAAAGACGCTTACTGTCTACTCTTGATTCAACACACTTCCACTGTAGTGTTCGAGTGGATCCTGCTACTTCCTCTCGAACCATACTATACTAGTATTATTATTTGATCATTTATTTCTCTTGAAATCGGTTTAATTCTTATTTCTACACACGTCTTTTTTTAGGAGGTCGACATCCATTATGTGGCATAGGTGTTACATCACGTACGAAGCTTAATAATATACCACTTCTACGAATGGCTCGTAATGCTGCATCTCTTCCGAGACCAGGACCCTTTATCATAACTTCTGCTCGTTGCATACCCTGATCAACCACTGTACGAATAGCATTTACCGCTGTGGCTTGAGCAGCATAAGGTGTTCCTCTTCTTGTGCCTTTGAATCCAGAAGTACCGGCGGAGGCCCAAGAAACTACCCGACCTCGTACATCTGTAACAGTTATAATGGTATTGTTGAAACTCGCTTGAACATGAATAACGCCTTTTGGTATTCTACGTCCATTCTTACGTGAACCAATACGCCCATTCCTACGTGAACCAATTCTTGGTATAGCTTTTGTCATATTTTATCATCTCATATTTATGAGTCAGAAATATACAAAAAGAAAAGATACGGAGATATCCATTTCATGTTAAAACAGATCCTTTACCTTATTTTTACATATATATTTTTTTTGAAAGTAAAGTTCTTTTTTAGAAGAATTACCCTTGTCTCTGTTTATGTTTCGGATTGGAACAAATCACTATAATTCGTCCACGCCTGCGAATCAGTCGACATTTTTCACAAATTTTACGAACGGAAGCCCTTATTTTCATATTTTTTATTCCTTACCTTAATTCTGAATCCACTTCTTGGAAGAGAATAAGTCTCTTGAATTTTTTTTGAACTTCGAATTGTATACCCATGGTTAAAAAAATAACCTAATCATTCGAATCTTTGTTGCGAAGTCGATAAATTATACGTCCCCTGGTTGAATCATAACGACTTACTTCAATTTTTACTCTATCTCCCGGTAGTATCCGTATAAAACTGCGGCGGATCCTCCCTGAAACATATCCTAGAATTAGATCTTCATTATCTAAACGGACCCGGAACATACCGTTGGGAAGTGATTCAGTAATTAAACCCTCATGAATCAATTTTTGTTCTTTCATTCCAGGTAACCTCCTTGAAGTATCAACTAATGGAGGAATAGTTATATAACTCACTTTTCCTCTCTATTTTACAAATAGGAAGTTAGAGATCAAATTCGGATACCAGAGGTGGAAGATTACCATATATAACACAAAATTTCTCCTCCAATTCTTTCTAGTCGAGCTTCTCGATCTGTTATTATACCTCGAGAAGTAGAAAGAATTACAATTCCCATTCCACCTAAAATCTTAGGAATTCGTTGATAGTTGGAATAAATTCGTAAGCCGGGCCGGCTGATACGCTTTAAAATGGTTCTAGTTTTATATATTCCTTTTCTGGTTTTTCTATGTCGCAGAGTTGAAACCAAGAAATATTTGTTACTCTCCTGATGTTTCCGAACGTTTTCAATAAAACCTTCTCGTAGAAGTATTTTAATAATGTTTTCGGTGATATTTGTAGATGCTATTCGAACCCTTCCTTTTTTATCCGTGTCAGCATTTCTTATAGAAGTTATTAGATCGGCAATAGTGTCCCTACCCATGACGAACTAGAATTATAGGTTCCTCCTAATTTTGATATAATCAGCATGTTTCCTTTTTTTTCTTTTTTTTTTATTTATTATAAAGTATATACGTGAGACACAATCTACTAATTTGATCTATTTGATCTATTTCAGATACCCTATACTATATCATAGTCTCATCTACTACTATTTATAATACTTCGGGAGCTAATGAAACTATTTTAGTAAAATTTAACTGTCTCAATTCTCGAGCGATCGCACCAAAAACTCGAGTTCCTTTTGGATTTCCTTCTTGATCAATGACAACTGCAGCATTGTCGTCATATCGTATTATCATACCGTTTTCACGTTTGAGTTCTTTACATGTACGTACAATTACAGCTCTAATTACTTCTGATCTTTCTAGAGGCATATTGGGAACTGCTTCTTTGATTACAGCAACAATAACATCACCAATATGAGCATATCGGTGATTACCAGCTCCTATGATTCGAATACACATCAATTTTCGAGCTCCGCTGTTATCCGCTACATTCAAAAGGGTCTGAGGTTGAATCATATCATTTTTATTTCAATCTGTTATTTCAATGCAAAAGTATGAAAGAAAAAAAAGAAATATTGTCCGTCCAGAAATAAATAAACCTGCGGTTGTTTTTTCATCCCCAATACCCCTTTTTTTTTTAGTTCTACATCTCTATCCTGAAATAAGAAATTGAGTTCGTATAGGCATTTTGCGCGCAGCTATTGAGATAGCTGCTCTAGCTACAGTTTCTGATACTCCACCCATTTCATAAAGTATTCGACCCCGTTTAACAACGGATACCCAATATTCAGGGGATCCCTTCCCCGAACCCATACGTGTTTCCGCGGGTCTTACTGTAACAGGTTTGTCGGGAAATATACGTACCCATATTTTTCCACCACGACGCGCATATCGTGTCATTGCTCTTCGCCCTGCTTCTATTTGTCTAGCTGTAATCCAAGCAGGTTCAAGTGCCTGAAGAGCGTATCTGCCGAAACAAATATGATTGCCTCGACAAGATATTCCTTTCATTCTTCCTCTATGCTGTTTACGAAATCTGGTTCTTTTGGGGTTATAGTCGATGGTTGTTTCTTAATTCCATCTCTACTGCAGAACCGGACATGAGAGTTTCTTCTCATCCAGCTCCTCGCGAATGAAAGGATTCAAATTCAATAAAATAATATTATAGATACACATTAATAGATACACATTAATAGGTACACATTAATAGATAATACACCAAGTAATGGCTTTTATTGATATTTAATTTCTTACATAAGAAGGAAGATGTAGATACAAGATATACAATACAGCTAGACGTGTGTGTACATTTATGTATCTTTATAGATAATGTAATGTTTCTCTTTTTTATTTTTATAACATAATGAATCCTTTCCTTATTTTTTTTTTACCTCTATCGAATTACGACAAAAGATTGCAATCCAATAAATGGAGGTTTCGCGGGCGAATATTTACTCTTTCCTGTTTCATTCGAAGGTTCAATTCATAACCTCTCAGAATAAATCAATTTTTTCTTGGTCCGTTCCGCCATCCCACCCAATGAATTATTAGGATTCGTTTTCAATAGAAGCCTATGCAGTCACAGGTTCTGTCGTTCCCATAGCTTCTCCATTAATGGTTAGGTCCGAACTTTGCAATGGAGCTTCCAACAAAATTCGTTCCCAAGTCAATTTCCTCAGTTTTTATTAACCTGAAGGCTCTTTATTATTTTATTCTATTTTAAATTATTTCATTTTAAAATTCTTATATTTATAATTATCTTATCAGTATTGATTATCAGTATTGATGCTTTATCACACTGCCTTTTATGACGTGATTCATAGACCATACATACATATTGGAATCATATATCATTGATATTTTTGTTCTTTCTTTCTATCATCCTTCCATTTATCCACATCCCTTTATTTTTATTTTTTTTGCTTTACAACCCATAATCAGATCTATTTTTTGTTGAAAGAATTTCAGTTGCTACAACCATATGATAGATCCACTCATTCATATAGTGACTGTTTCTTGGGATCTCGACAATACGAAGCAATAAGTTGGTTATTAGTTTATTTTATATAATTACAAAGTTTATAGCAGGGGTCAGTTTTTTTTTTTAATCCCAACTTGAAACTATAAAGAAAAAACTAACGAGTCACACACTAAGCATAGCAATTATACCAAATGATCAATCGAATTTATATTTAACCTTATAGAATTAGAATTGTTCATTTTTTTATTTTTAACGAAAAAAGAATGAAAGAGTTTGTCATTTTTTGTTTTATCACTGGACAGAATGGGAAGACAAGGTTGATTATTCCTCATCTACAAATATCCAAATTTTTATACCTAATACTCCATAAATAGTTCGAATTGTATAGGAACAATAATCAATTTTAGCGCGAATTGTTTGTAGGGGAACTCTACCCTCTCTGATCCATTCAACACGTGCAATTTCTTTTCCGTCGATACGGCCTGCTATTTGCACTTGAATTCCTTTTGTATCCGTTTGTTCAGTTAATTCAATAGCTTTTTTCATTGCTTTTCGAAACGAAACTCTATTTTTTAATTGTAAAGCTATATATTCTGCAAGAATATTAGGTTGTCCATAAGGTTTTTCAACTCTTGTGATAGCAATGTTGAGTCTCCGGTTTACAGAATGAAACTCCTTTTGTACATTCATCTGTAATTCTTCGATTCCTCGTGTTTGCCCCTCTATTAATAAATTTGGGAATCCAATATAGATTATGACTTGGATCAAATCGATTTTTTTTTTAATTGTTATACGTGCAATTCCTTCGAAACCTGAGGGTATTTTCCTATTTTTTTGTACATAGTTCTTGATACAATTCCGTATTTTTGCATCTTCCTGTAGGCCCCCGGAATAATTTTTTGGTTGTGCGAACCAAAAGGAATGATGACTTTGAGTTGTACCAAGTCTGAAACCAAGTGGATTTATTTTTTGTCCCATATTTTTCTATTCTATTTTATTTTTCATCCATATTTTTTTTATATGAATCTAAATCTTAGATTGATCTAAAAATGATTTAGATTTATCTTTTAATACAATTGTTATATGACATGTCGGTCTTTTTATCAGATAACTACGTCCTCGAGCCCGCGGTCTTAACTTTTTCACAATAGTACTCCTATTGGCTTCGACTTTACTAATGAATGAATCAGCTTCCTTCAAACCCATATTATGATTAGCATTTGCCGCTGCAGAATAAACCAATT